GTTTGTTTGTTTGTTTGTTTGTTTGTTTGTTTGTTTGTTTGTTTGTTTGTTTGTTTGTTTGTTTGTTTGTTTGTTTGTTTGTTTGTTTGTTTGTTTGTTTGTTTGTTTGTTTGTTTGTTTGTTTGTTTGTTTGTTTGTTTGTTTGTTTGTTTGTTTGTTTGTTTGTTTGTTTGTTTGTTTGTTTGTTTGTTCGCTCCTGTGGTGAAATTCATGTTGAGTTATGAGTTCATCGATGTAGGTTGGGGCGTGTTAGAATTTGGTGGTTTAGTTTATGGCTGGGATATTCTTTTAGTTTGTGGTGTTGTTTGTGTATGGGGTGTGTAGTTAGGTTTACTAATGTGATTCCAGTGTGTTTGGTGTGAGAGGGAGTATGGGTAAAATGTGTGGTGAAAAGATGGTGAGCGGGCCTAGGGGCTTTAGTATTGTTTAGAAGGTTGGTGGTAGTGTGGGGATAAATTATGTTTTGTGAGTGTTTGTTAGGTGTTGGGTTATGGTACATTGTATGTTCGGGTTTGTAGGTTATGGGTGTAGGTGAGAGGGTTAGTGTGTAATAGCATATGGGGAAAAATGAGGGTGGATTTGTAGAGATGTTCCTGTGGTTGAGTTTTGCAACGACGGTTTTTCAGGCCGTAGACCTTGGAGAAAAGCCAAGTAGGAACTGTTATGACTTATCTTGTTCTTTTTTCAGGGGTGTGTTTTGTTTTGGGGGGTCTGGCAGTTGCATCTAATCCTTCACCTTATTATGGTGTGGTTGGTTTGGTTTTAGCGTCTGTTGCAGGTTGTGGTTGGTTGTTGAGTTTGGGGGTGTCCTTTGTGTCGTTAGTGTTGTTTATGGTTTATTTGGGCGGGATGTTAGTGGTTTTTGTCTATTCTGTCTCTCTAGCGGCTGATCCATTCCCGGAGGCTTGGGGGGATTGAGGGGTTATGGGGTATGCGATGGGTCTTCTTTTAGTATTGGGTATTGGCGTTGTTGCTGGGGGTTTAGTTGAGGGATGGAAGTTTGGGGTAGTTACTGTTGATGGTGGGGGTATGTTTTCAGTTCGGTTGGATTTTAGTGGGGTGGCGATGTTTTATTCGTGTGGGGTGGGGATGTTTTTGGTGGCAGGGTGGGGGTTATTGTTGACTTTGTTTGTTGTGTTGGAGCTTGTGCGGGGGTTGTCTCGTGGGGCAATTCGGGCGGTTAGGGGGAGGTGGAAGGTTGGGTCAGAGAATAGTTTAATGTAGAATACCAGCTTTGGGAGTTGGAGGTAGAGGTTTAAGTCCTCTTTTTCTGAAGGGTTGTGAGGGGGATTGGGGGAGAGTGTGTGAGGTTTGGGGGTGTTTTAGTAGAAGAAGTGGGGTGGTAGTAATGGGTTTGTCAGTTTAGTAGGATTTTAGAGGATTGTTTAGGTCATGTTTGTGGAAAATGTGATGGAAAAAGGTGACGAATGGAAGAATTGTTTTGTTAATGGAATCTCAGTACATTTGACATGGAAAAACATGGATAAAATGTATGATAAAATTGTCATGAAATTTTACGGCGGGTAATTAGTTGGAAGTCTACTAGTTTTGTTTAGAAAGTTAGTGGTAGTGTGAGAGTGAAAAATCATGTCCTACAAGCATTCACTAAATATTGGAACACACAGTATAGTGGATACTCCATAACCAAATGGAAAACAAAGTGCATCAGTGTAAAGATGATTCCCCATATACTTCAACCGTCTCATTCAGTAACTCCTGARGACCAAAAACAGGCCGCAACGCATGTGATGCTCACGTCTTGCACTGGATTCACCTCGGCCGCACTGGAGGGGCCACCTGTGAAGACCCCCAAAAAAAAAAGGGAACCAAAAGTGCCAAAACGGTCGGATGCCGCGATCACGGACGAAAATGGTGAGCTATAGCCGACCGGTTGTATCGGTGAAGTACAAGATAAGGCGATATATGGCCCTGACATAGGAACCAGAGGCGCAAAAGTGCAAGTCGTGCTAGGGGTGTAGGGGGAAAGAATGATCCTGAAGCTAGTAACGTAGGATCTTACGTGCGGTGCGTTGCTGATTTCACGTGAGGAGCTCGATTAATAAATAACCTGGTCCGATAGCCACAGGCCCAACGAGAGAAGCGTCAACTATGACCTGAGACCATGCAGAGCTTGTACCCAAGCACTTCCGTATCCAAGGAGTAAAGGTTATGTATAACTAGGCTATTTTGGGCTTATGCTCGGGGGGAGATAGTGAATTGTCTTGAGGCATTGAATGAATATTCCCTGAAAGTAGAGCTGTACTAAAGAGAGGTATGCCCGTTTACATGATAATGTACTCAGTACATGCATTAAATGTATTCCCTAGGATGGTGCATTACTATGGGGTAAATAGATTTAATGTACAATTATACATAGTTATGGGGGGGGGGGGGTAGGGGGGGGTGTGTTTTGTGATTTAAGCCTGGTAAATAGTGGTTGTTGGTTGAGGCGGCTAAAAAGTCAAGCGAGGTCGCTGACTTATCTTATTTTTAGTTGGTCTATAGTTTTATTGTGTGGTGGGAGCTTAATGTCGTTAGGGCATGGTTGTTGGGGCGTTGATAGAACTCTAAGAAGAGGTGTAGTCTTCACTCTTTGGTTTACAAGACCAATGTTTTTTATAAACTATTAGAGTATTTTTAGTAGTTGAGTATTTTGTTTTCTAGGGCTCCGATGATGGGGAAGAGGACTAGGAGTGTGGTGAAGTAGGTGAGGGAGGCTAGTTGGCCGATAATGATGAATGGGTGTTCTACTGGTTGGCTTCCCACTCATGTTAGGATGAAAAGGTTGGCAACTAGGGCTCAGAATAGGAGTTGGGAGAGGGGGCGGAAGGTTAGTGTGCGTTGTTTAGATTTGTGGAGGAGTGGGCTTAAGAATAGGACTAGAACGGAAGCGGCTAGGGCCAGTACTCCTCCTAGTTTGTTGGGGATTGAGCGTAGGATGGCGTATGCGAATAGGAAGTATCATTCTGGTTTGATGTGAGGTGGTGTGACTAGGGGGTTTGCGGGTGTGAAGTTTTCTGGGTCTCCTAGGAGGTTGGGTGAGAATAGGGCAAGGGTTATTAGGGGGAGGAGTATGAGTATGAATCCTAAGATGTCTTTCAGGGAAAAGTAGGGGTGGAATGGGATTTTGTCACAGTTTGATACAACTCCTAGGGGGTTATTTGAGCCGGTTTCGTGAAGGAAGGTGAGATGGATTAGGGTGAGGCCTGTGATTACGAAGGGGAGGAGGAAGTGTAGGGCGAAGAATCGGGTTAATGTGGGGTTATCTACTGAGAACCCTCCTCAGGCCCACTCTACAAGGGTTTGGCCAATGTAGGGAATTGCTGAGAATAGGTTGGTGATGACTGTAGCCCCTCAAAATGATATTTGTCCTCATGGTAAGACGTATCCTACGAAGGCAGTTGCTATGAGGGTGAGCAGGAGGATGACTCCTGTGTTTCAAGTTTCTTTATATAGGTAGGAGCCGTAGTAGAAGCCTCGTCCAATGTGAAAGTAGATGCAGATGAAGAAGAATGAGGCTCCGTTTGCATGTAGGTTGCGGATTAATCAGCCGTATTGTACGTTTCGGCATGTGTGGGCAACGGATGAAAAGGCTAGGGTTGTGTCTGCGGTGTAGTGTATGGCTAGTAATAGGCCGGTTAGGATTTGTGTTATTAGGCAGATGCCTAGTAGGGATCCAAAGTTTCATCAGGCTGAGATGTTTGGGGGTGTGGGTAGGTCGATTAGGGAGTTGTTGATTATTTTTAGGAGAGGGTGGGATTTTCGGAGGTTAGGGGCCATTAAGTTTTGGGTTTATGACGATAGGATTATGATGAGGATAGATAGGGCGAAGGATCCTAGGTAGGTTTTGATTAGTCCGGTGTGGAGGGCGGTTGATGTTTTGGTTGCTATGAGTTGTAGGTCAGCAAGCCCTTCGGGGCCTGCTTTTTTATATCAGGATAGGTCAATTAGGTGTGAAGCGATTTTTTGTCCGCTGTTTAGTAGTTTTGTGGAGCTTAGGCGGTGTGTTAGGGGGTTAAAGTAGCCCAGTGTGGAAGAAAAGTTCAGATAGGTGTTTTGTTTTGGTTGGGTTAGAGTGTGGGTTATGTTTGAGAGTTCTAGGGCTAGTATAGCGCCTAAGATTGTGATGATAATGGCTGCAGTTTTTGTGAGGGTAGGTATGGTTATTGGAGGGGTTTTGGTTGGGATGATGTAGGATGTAATAAGTAGGCCTGCTATGATGCTGCCTAAGGCAAGACGGGTGATTGGGTTGGTGATTGTTGGGTTATTTTCATTTACGGGGGCGATTGTAGGGGTACGGGTGAATCCTGTTTGGACTAGGAGGGTTATGCGAAGGCTATAAGTTGCGGTGAATGATGTAGCTAGGAGTGTTAGGAGTAGGGCTCAGGTGTTCAGGTATGAGGTGTTTAGGTTTTCGATAATTAGGTCTTTTGAGTAAAATCCTGCTAGGAAGGGGGTTCCTATTAGGGCCAGGTTGCCAATAGTGAGGCAGGAGGTGGTTGTTGGGAGTATTTTTTGTAGGCCTCCTATTTTTCGAATGTCCTGTTCTCCGTTTAGGCTGTGGATGATTGACCCTGAGCAGAGGAATAGTATGGCTTTGAAAAAGGCATGTGTTGAAATGTGGAAGAAGGCTAGTTGTGGGAGGTTTAATCCGATGGTGACTATTATTAGTCCTAGTTGGCTGGATGTAGAGAAGGCAATGATTTTTTTGATGTCGTTTTGTGTGAGAGCGCATGTGGCGGCGAATAGTGTGGATAGGGCCCCTAGGCATAGGCATAGGGTAAGGGCAGTTTGGTTGTTGGTAAGTATGGGGTGAGTGCGGATGAGTAGGAAGATGCCGGCTACTACTATGGTGCTGGAGTGGAGTAGGGCAGAGACTGGAGTTGGGCCTTCTATGGCGGCTGGTAGTCATGGGTGGAGGCCGAATTGGGCTGATTTTCCTGTGGCAGCTAGGATGAGTCCCAGTAGGGGGAGTGTTGGGGTTTGGGTGGGGGAGAAGGCTTGTTGTACTTCTCAGGTATTTATGGTGGAGGCAAGTCATGCTAAGCTTAGGATGAGGCCGATGTCTCCGATTCGGTTATAGAGTACGGCTTGGAGTGCAGCTGTGTTGGCCTCTGCTCGTCCTTGTCATCAGCCGATTAGTAGGAATGACATGATTCCCACCCCTTCTCATCCGATGAATAGTAAGAATATGTTGTTGGCAATGGTTAGTGTTAGTATGGCGATTAGGAATATTAGGAGGTAGGAGAAGAATTTTGTGATGTATGGTTCTGAGGCTATGTATCATGTGGCGAATTGTAAGATGGATCATGTTACGAATAGTGCGATGGGGAAGAATATTATGGAGTATTGATCTATTTTGAGGCTGATTGGGATTTTGAAGTTTATGATAAATTTTCACTCTCAATAGGAGATGATGCTCTCTGTGCCTGAGTAAATGAAGAGTGTTATTGGGATCAGGCTAGTCAGGAAGGCGGTTTTGACAGTGTGTGTGATGGAGGCTGGGGAGTTTTGGAAGTTTTTTGAGAGTAGCGGAAGTAGTGTGGGTATGAGGATAATTGTTAGTGTGAGCAGTATAGAGGTGTTGAGGAGTAGTGTGGTTTCCATTACTTTTACTTGGATTTGCACCAAGATGAGTGGTTCCTAAGACCAATGGATTGCTGTTATCCTTTAAAAGTAAGGGGGCTGAGGTTTTAGACTCAGATGCAAGAATTAGCAGTTCTTGTTGGTTGAACCTCCCCTCGGCAGGTAAGAAGAGTTTAACTTCTATTTTTAGAATCACAGTCTAATGTTTGGGTTGAAACTATACTTGCATGAGTAGATTCCTGAGATTAATTCTGGCTTGAGGATTAGGAGTAGTAGGGGGAGGATGTGGAGGGTTATTAGGAGATGTTCTCGTGTGTTTGAGTTTTGGATAGATGTAATGTGGGTTGGTAGGGTTCCTCGTTGGGTTATTAGTAGTATGAATAGGGTATATGAGGCGGTTAGTAGGGTTGCAATTCCAGTTAGGATAATTGTGAAGGCTGATCAATTGAATAGTGCGACCATAATGGTTAGTTCTGCTATTAGGTTTGTGGTTGGTGGTAGGGCTATATTAGTAAGGTTGGCTAGTAGTCATCAGGTTGCTATGAGAGGTAGGATGGGTTGTAGGCCTCGTGTTAGGAGGAGGATTCGGCTGTGTGTGCGTTCGTAGTTTGTATTGGCTAAGCAGAATAGTATGGAGGAGGTCAGTCCGTGGGAGATTATGAGGATTATTGCCCCTGAGAATGATCAGTGAGTTTGGATTATGCTTGCGGCGATAACTAGGCCTATGTGGCTGACAGAGGAGTAGGCGATGAGTGATTTTAGGTCAGTTTGCCGTAGGCAGATTGAGCTGGTTATTAGTGCTCCTCATAGTGCTAGGGTGAGGAAGGGATAGTGTAGGTGGTTTGAAAGGGGGCCTATCAGGAGGGTGACTCGTATGATGCCATATCCGCCTAGTTTTAGGAGTAAGGCGGCCAGTAGTATGGATCCTGCGATGGGAGCTTCTACATGGGCTTTGGGTAGTCATAGGTGTAGTCCGTATAGGGGGGCTTTTACTATGAATGCTATTAGTAGGGCTAGGCCTGATAGAATGCCAGTTCAGGTGTTGGTGAGTAGGGGATGGGCTAGTTTTAGTATTGTGAGGTGGAGGGTGCCGATTTGTGTGTGTAGGTGTAGGATTGTGACTAATAGTGGTAGGGAGCTGATGAGGGTATAAAATAGTAGGTAGATTCCAGCGCTTAAGCGTTCTGGTTGGTTTCCTCATCGTGTGATTAGGATTAGTGTGGGGATTAGGGTTGCTTCGAATGAAATGTAGAATAGTATCAGTTCTGTGGTTGAAAAGGCTAGGAGGATGAACGGTTGGATTATGATTAGGGTTGTGATGAAGATTCGTTTTCGCGTTAGTGGTTCGTGTTGGATGTGGTTTTGGCTTGCTATGATTATGAGTGGTAACAGTCAACAGCATAGTACTAGTAGGGGGGATGAGATCTGGTCGATGCCGGTTCATTGGGTTAGGGTTTTGTGAGGGTAGTATGTTGGGAGTAATCAGTGTAGGCTGAGGGTGGCGATTAGAAGGGCGTGTGTGGTGGTGTTAGTTCACAGAAATTTTGGGGGAGATAGGAGGGCTGTGGGAAGAAGTATGATTGTTGGGATGATGATTTTTAACATTGTAATAGATTTAGGTTGTGTAGGTGGTCGGAGCCATGGGTTCGTGTGGAGGCAACTAGTATTGCCAGGCCTGTGCCAGCTTCGCAGGCTGAGAATGCTAGTATGAGTACAGGTATTAGGGTGAATGATGCTGCTTGATTTTCGATTGGTCAGATTGATAGGGCAATGTATATGGACAGTATCATGCTTTCTAGACATAGTAGGGCGGAGATTAGATGGGTTCGGTGGAAGGCCAGCCCTAAGCTGCTTAGGGTGAAGGCTGAGTAGAAGCTTAGGTGTATGAGTGACATAGAGAAAGTCATAGGGTGGGGCTATGATTTGTTGAGTCGAAATCAACTGTCTTGGTTAGACTAACTTTCTGTGGTTATTCTGCTCATTCTAGGCCTCCTTGCGTTCATTCGTAGATTAGGCCTAGTGTGAGTAGAAGGATGATGATGGAGGTTCAGGTTAGGGTGGTGGTGGGGGAGTGGAGTTGGATAGCTCATGGGAGTGGGAGTAGGAGTGCGATTTCTAGGTCGAATAGCAGGAATAGGATTGCTACTGAGGAAAAATCGGATTGAGAATGGGAGTCGAGCAGAGCCAAGTGGATCGAAGCCACATTCGTATGGGGATAGTTTTTCTGAGTCTGGGTTTATTTGGGCTAGTCAGAAGTTTAGAGTGGTTAGGATAATGCTTAGGGCAAGGGAGAGAGTTAGTATGAATGTAATTATGTTGATTGCTCTTCTCTGGGGTTTCGCCAGATTCTAGAGATTGGAAGTCAATTGTAATTGATATACTAGAAGAGCAAGATCCTCATCAGTAGATGGTTATATAAAGGAATAGTCAGATAACGTCTACGAAGTGTCAGTATCAAGCTGCTGCTTCGAATCCGAAGTGGTGGTTTGATGTGAAGTGGAATTTGATTAGTCGTAGGAGGCAGACTGATAAGAAGGAAGATCCGATGATTACGTGAAGTCCGTGGAACCCTGTGGCTACAAAGAAGGTTGAGCCATATACGCCATCGGCGATTGAGAATGGTGCTTCGTAATATTCTATTGCTTGGAGGGCTGTGAAGTAGAATCCTAGTAAGATTGTTAGGGTTAGTGCGTGTGTTGCTTGTTTTCGGTTGCTTTCTGTGATGCTGTGGTGGGCTCATGTTACAGTAACGCCTGAGGCTAGGAGGATAGCTGTGTTTAGTAGGGGTACTTCGAGGGGGTTGAGGGGTTTGATTCCTGTGGGGGGTCATTGTCCGCCTAGCTCTGGAGTAGGGACTAAGCTGGAGTGGAAGAATGCCCAGAAGAAGCCTAGGAAAAAGAATGCTTCGGATGTGATAAATAGGATTATTCCGTATCGTAAGCCTTTTTGGACTGTGGGGGTGTGGTGGCCTTGGAATGTGCTTTCTCGTACGATGTCTCGTCATCATTGTAGTATAACTAGGATTATGGAGAGTAGGCCTAGGGCTAGAAGTTGTGAGGAGTTATAGTGGAATCATATAATTAGTCCTGAGGTAGTAAGTAGGGCGGCTGCAGCTCCGAAGATGGGCCAGGGGCTTGGGTCAACTATGTGGTAGGAGTGTGCTTGGTGGGCCATTAGATATTTTCTTGTAAGTATAGGCTTAGTAAGAGGACGAAGACGTAAGCTTGGATTATAGCTACTGCTACTTCTAGGATGGTAAGTAGGAGTAGGATTGATGCAGTTAGAATAGATACTGCTGGTATGATGGGGAGAAGGGCGGTAGTAGCTGTGGAGATAAGTTGGATGAGTAAGTGGCCTGCTGTGAGATTTGCTGTAAGGCGTACTCCGAGGGCTAGTGGGCGGATAAGTAAGCTTGTGGTTTCGATTAGGATTAGGGCTGGGATCAATGGTGTGGGAGTGCCTTCTGGTAGAAGGTGGCCTAGGGATGTTGAGGGTTGGTTTCGTAGTCCTGTGAGGAGAGTAGCGAGTCAGAGAGGGAAGGCCAGTGCTATGTTCATTGATAGTTGGGTGGTTGGAGTGAATGTATATGGAAGTAGGCCGAGTAGATTGATTGTGAGTAGAAGCACTATTAGTGATGTTAAGATTAGGGCTCACTTGTGGCCTTCTTTGTTTAATGGGATTATTAGTTGTTTTGTGATTAGTTGGAAGAATCATGATTGAAGGGTAGAAAGGCGGTTAGTGATTCATCGGTTGTTGGGTGTGGGGAGTAGTAGCGCGGGGAATAGTATTGAGAGTAGGATGAGTGGGATTCCTAGGAGGCATGGGCTTGTGAATTGGTCGAAGAAGCTTAGGTTCATGGTCAGGTTCAGGGTGTGGTTTTAGTGGTTGTGGAGGTTTTGTTGGAGGGAGGGTTGGTAGGGATAAATGATAGGAGTTTTGGTTGGATGATCAATGAGAAGGTTAATCATGATGTTAGTATGATGAAGAATCATGGGTTTGGGTTGAGTTGTGGCATCCCATTAAGGAGGGGTGGGTGGCCCTCTGTTCTCTAGCTTAAAAGGCTAGCGCTGGTACATAGCTTCTTAATGATTAGGATGATAGTAGTGAAGATCAGCTCTCGAAGTGGGTAAGGGGGGTAGATTCTACTACAATTGGTATGTAGCTGTGGTTGGCCCCGCAGATTTCTGAGCATTGGCCATAGAAGATTCCTGGTCGTGTGGTAATGAATGATGTTTGATTTAGTCGTCCTGGAATTGCGTCAGTTTTTACTCCTAGGGTAGGGACAGCTCAGGAGTGGAGAACATCACCGGCAGTGACGATAATGCGGATGGGGGATTCTATGGGGATGACGACACGGTGATCGACTTCTAGTAATCGAAAGTGTCCTGGTGGGAGTTCTGTTGTAGGGATTATGTAAGAGTCGAATGTTAGGTCTTCGAAGTCTGTATATTCGTAGGTTCAGTATCATTGATGTCCGATGGCTTTCAGGGTTAGGTCTGGTTCATTGATTTCGTCTATTATGTATAGGATTTGTAGGGATGGTAGGGCGAGCAGGATCAGGACGATTGCTGGTAGGATTGTTCAAATCAGTTCGACTTCTTGTGCGTCGACAGTGTTTGAGGATAGTTTTTCTATTAGTATGAGGGCTAGTAGGTAGAGGACTAGGCTGCAAATTGCTAGTGCAACTATTAGGGCGTGGTCATGGAATTCAACGAGCTCTTCTATAATGGGAGATGAGGCGTCTTGGAATCCGAGTTGTGAGTGATTGGCCATGTGAGATGTACGGGGTTTTCACCTGTGATTTAGCCTTGACAAGGCTATGTAATTGGTTTACTAACGTCTCATAAGAAAGAAGCATAAGTGGTTTAATGCGGTTGGCTTGAAACCAGCATAAGAGGGTTCGATTCCTTCCTTTCTTGTACTTGGACAAAGGCTGGTTCTTCGAAGGTGTGATATGGAGGTGGGCAGCCGTGGATTCATTCGACGTTGGTGGCAGGTAGTTCTGGTTGTAGGACTTTCCGTTTTGATGCGAAGGCTTCTCAAATGATGAATATTAGTATGATTACGGCGGTTATTGAGATTAATGACCCGATGGAGGATACGGTGTTTCACAGGGTGTAGGCATCTGGGTAGTCCGAGTATCGTCGTGGCATGCCGGCTAGGCCCAGGAAGTGTTGTGGGAAGAAGGTTAGGTTTACGCCTGTGAATATGACCCCAAAATGAGCCTTGGCTCATGTGGGGTGTAGGGTGTACCCTGTGAATAGTGGGAATCAGTGGGTAAATCCTGCTAGGATGGCAAAGACTGCTCCTATTGAGAGAACATAGTGGAAGTGGGCAACTACATAGTATGTGTCGTGTAAGGCGATGTCTAGTGAGGAGTTTGCTAGTACGATTCCTGTGAGGCCTCCAATAGTAAAGAGGAAAATAAAGCCCAGGGCTCAAAGTATTGGGGGGTCTCATTTGATAGTCCCTCCGTGTAGGGTGGCTAGTCAGCTAAAGACTTTAATACCTGTTGGGATGGCGATGATTATGGTGGCGGATGTGAAGTATGCTCGGGTATCTACGTCCATTCCTACAGTGAACATGTGGTGGGCTCATACGATGAAGCCTAGGAATCCGATGGATAATATGGCTCATACTATTCCCATGTAACCGAATGGTTCTTTTTTGCCTGCATAGTATGTTACTACATGTGAGATAATTCCAAAGCCTGGTAGGATTAGGATGTAGACTTCTGGGTGACCGAAGAATCAGAAGAGGTGCTGGTATAGGACCGGGTCGCCTCCTCCGGCTGGATCGAAGAATGTGGTGTTTAGGTTTCGGTCTGTTAGTAGTATGGTAATGCCGGCGGCAAGGACTGGAAGTGAGAGTAGTAATAGGACAGCGGTGATGAGGACAGATCATACGAATAGGGGGGTTTGGTATTGTGAGAGGGCAGGTGGTTTTATGTTGATAGCAGTAGTGATAAAGTTGATTGCTCCGAGAATAGATGATACACCTGCTAGGTGGAGGGAGAAGATAGCCAGGTCTACTGAGGCTCCGGCATGGGCTATGTTGCCAGCTAGTGGTGGGTACACAGTTCATCCTGTGCCTGCTCCAGCTTCTACTGTGGAGGAGGCCAGGAGGAGTAAGAAGGATGGGGGTAGTAGTCAGAAGCTTATGTTGTTTATGCGGGGAAATGCTATGTCAGGAGCACCAATTATGAGTGGAACCAGTCAGTTTCCGAAACCTCCAATTATGATTGGTATAACTATGAAGAAGATTATTACGAAGGCATGGGCGGTAACGATTACGTTATAGATTTGGTCGTCTCCTAGGAGAGTTCCAGGTTGTCCCAGTTCTGCGCGAATGAGTAGGCTTAGGGCTGTGCCAACTATCCCGGCTCATGCACCGAAAATCAGGTATAGGGTGCCGATATCTTTGTGGTTGGTTGAGAATAATCATCGGTTAATGAAAGTCACAGGTAAGATGGCTGAGTGTTGAAGCGTTAGGCTGTAGTCCTTTTTACAGAGGTTTAATTCCTCTTCTTATCGGCTCTGTGGTGAAATTCATGTTGAGTTGCAAGCTCATCGATGTACACTAAGAGTGTACCAGGGTCTGGTAGACAGAAGCCTGCTGGTTTAGGCATCTAGCTGTTAACTAGGGTTTCATGGGATCGAGGCCCATCTGTCTAGATAAGGTCCTAGCTTAATTAAAGTGTCTGGGTTGCATTCAGAAGATGCAGGTTAGTGTCCTGCGGGTCTTAGCAGAAACTAAGAGGGTTTAACTCTTGTTTAAGGCTTTGAAGGCCTTCGGTTTAGGTTATCCTAAGTTTCTAGATTATTGTCAGGATTATTGGGGAGAGCGGTAGGAGTGAGATTGATAGGGAGGCGAGGATGGCAATTGAGGTATGTGTTGGTTTATTGATGTGCCATTGTTTCATGTGGTTCGTAGAGTTTGGTGGGAGTGTGATTGTTGAGTAATATGCAAGACGGAGGTAGAAGAATAATCCTAGTAGTGATAGTATAGCAATGATTGTGGCTGCTGTGGTTATTTCTTGTTTAGTTAACTCTTGGATGATAAGTCATTTTGGCAGGAAGCCCGTTAGTGGCGGGAGTCCTGCCAGGGAAAGTAGGGCTAGTATTAGGGTTGCATTTAGTATGGGGGATTTTGTTCATGAGGTTATTATGGTTGATAGGTTTAGGACCTTGGTTGTGTTAAGGGTAAGGAATACAGTGGCTGTTATTAAAGAATACAGGTAGAATGTTAGAAGAGTTAACTTGGGGTTGTAGATGATGATAATTACCATTCAGCCTAAATGGGAGATGGATGAGAAGGCTAGGATTTTTCGAGTTTGTGTCTGGTTTAGGCCTATTCAGCCGCCTAGGGCTGCTGAAGCGATGGCTATAGTGGTTAGTAGTGATGGGTTAAGTGAGGGGGATGTTAGGAAGAGAATGGTGATTGGGGGGAGTTTTATTAATGTTGATAGCAGTAGAGCAGTTGTTAGGGATGTGCCTTGGAGTACTTCGGGGAATCAGAAGTGGAATGGTACTAGGCCTAGTTTTATTGCAATTGCTGCTGTTAGTAGGAGGCAAGATATTGGGTGGGTTAGCTGGGTAATGTCTCACTGGCCTGTGGATCATGCGTTGATTATGCTTGAGAAGAGAACTAGTGCTGAGGCGGCTGCTTGTACAAGAAAATACTTAATTGCAGCTTCGATGGCTCGGGGGTGGTGGGATTTTGAGATGAGGGGGATGATGGCGAGAGTATTGATCTCTAAGCCGGTTCAAGCTATTACTCAGTGGTTACTTGAGATTGTAATGGTTGTTCCTAGAAGGAGGCTTATAGAGATAATTAGTTTTGCATGAGGGCTCATTAGTAGGGGAAGGGGTTAAACCATCATTTTCGGGGTATGGGCCCGATAGCTTTGTTAGCTGACCCTACTAGGAAATAATATAAAGGAAGTATGAGGAGTTTTGATCTCTTCTGTGTAGGTTCGATTCCTACTTTTCTAAGGTCTAGGTTTCTTAGGAAATGAGAGGGCTGGTATACCTCTATGTTCACTTTATCATAGTGACCCTTTGCATTCAGGCACATTTCCTTAGGTAAGGAGGTAGGCCTGCATAGCAGATTGGTAGGCTAGTGTGTCAAAGGCATAGTGCTAGTGTTAGTGGTAGGAAGTTTTTTCAGAGGAGGTGTATGAGTTGGTCATAGCGGAATCGCGGGTAGGAGGCACGGATTCACAGGAATCCTGAAGAGAGGAGTAGAACTTTTGTGGCCAGGACTAGGGGGAATAGCTCTGCGGGTAGGTTAAGTGAACTTGGGTTTAGGAATAAGATGGCTGTTAGTGTGTTTATTAGTATGATGTTTGCGTATTCAGCCAAGAAGAATAAGGCGAATGGCCCTGCGGCGTATTCTACGTTGAAGCCTGAAACTAGTTCAGATTCCCCTTCTGTGAGGTCGAAGGGGGCACGGTTTGTCTCGGCGAGTGTGGAGATGTATCACATTATTGCGAGGGGTCAGGAAGAGAAGATGAGGTACAGAGGCTCTTGGGTGGTAGCAAGGGTGTTTAGGGTGTAATTTCCGCTTAGTACGATTACGGATAGGAGGATGATGGCTAGTGTTACTTCGTAGGAGATGGTTTGTGCTACTGCTCGCAGGGCGCCAATTAGGGCGTATTTTGAATTTGAGGCTCACCCTGATCATAGGATTGAGTATACTGCTAGGCTTGATATGGCTAGGAGGAATAGGAGGCCTAAGTTTAAGTCAGTGAGAGGGAAGGGGAGTGGGAGGGGAATTCAGATGGTGATTGCTAGGAGGAGGGCTAGCATGGGTGTTATAATGAAGAGGAATGGGGAGGAGGTGGATGGGCGAATGGGTTCTTTAATAAATAGTTTAACTCCATCTGCTACAGGTTGTAGTAGTCCGAAGGGGCCTACAATGTTTGGGCCTTTTCGGGCTTGTATGTAGCTTAAGATTTTTCGTTCTACTAATGTTAAGAAGGCCACGGCAATTAGAATTGGGATGGCATAGGATAGGGATATGATAAGATAGGTTAGGGTAGGAGGTTGGGTCATGGTGTGTGGCTAAGGATAAAGCTAGGGAGAGGACTTGAACCTCTGGGTAAAGGGCTTAAGCCTTTTGCATTTACCGAGCTCTGCCACGCTAGCGGTCCTTTTCTAGGACGAGGTAATGTGGGTGACCTTTTGGTAATTTAGTTGGGTTCATTACTTAGAGGGGAGGCATGCTTGTAGCATTGGCCTCACTTCCCCGGTCCTTTCGTACTAGGGGGAGTTGGTCATAGATAGAAACCGACCTGGATTGCTCCGGTCTGAACTCAGATCACGTAGGACTGTTAATCGTTGAACAAACGAACCCTTAATAGCGGCTGCACCATTAGGATGTCCTGATCCAACATCGAGGTCGTAAACCTCCTCGTCGATATGGGCTCTTGGAGGAGATTGCGCTGTTATCCCTGGGGTAGCTTGGTCCATTGGTCAATTATATTGGGTCTGGTTACTGTTAGTACGTTGAGGGGTTGCTCTTGGTTAAGAGGTGTGGTCTTATTTTTGGAGGGTTTGTTTTTCTCCAAGGTCGCCCCAACCGAAAAATGCGGGCCAGCGTTTTGATTTTGGTGGGCCTGTATAGGTTTAAGTTTGTGTAAGGTGGCCGTTGATTTTTAAGTTCCACAGGGTCTTCTCGTCTTATGTTCATATTCCCGCTTTTGCACGGGAAGATCAATTTCACTGATTACCTGCAAGAGACAGTTAAGACCTCGTTTAGCCATTCATACAAGTCTCGATTTATGGGACAATTGATTGCGCTACCTTCGCACGGTTAGGATACCGCGGCCGTTAAACGTGATGTCACTGGGCAGGCATCACCTTCAATACTTGGTTTGCTGAAGGCTATGTTTTTGGTAAACAGTCGGGCCTTGGGTTTGCCGAGTTCCTTTTGCAGGTTTTAATCTTTCTAATAGGCGCACCTGGGTTGGGTTAACAGGGTAGATTTAATACTCAGTCTTGTTAGAATTTAGATATTAACTGTAATCTGTTAATAACATGATGTGTAAGCTTGCGCTCAAGAGGGGAGGTCCCTAGTTACTCATTTTAGCATGAATTCTCCTATAGTCATAGGTTAGCCTGTTAATGTGAAGGGAATCTTAGTGTTTTTGGATTTTTAGGTGGAGAGCTTTGACGCACTCTTTGTTGGTGGCTGCTTGAAGGCCTACATGTTAGGGTATAATCAGGCTGTTATCCGCTAGGGGAGGTTGTATTCTTTTTTAAAGGAGCTGTACCCCCTTTAAATAGCTCTTGATTCATTACATGTTGGTTGATGGGGTGTCCATTAGGGGAGAGTCAAGAGAGAACTTAGATTCATTTCACAGGCAACCAGCTATCACCCAGCTCGGTTGGCTTTTCACCTCTACTAACAAGTCGTCCCACTCTTTTGCTACAGAGACGGGTTCGCTCAGGGATAGCTGCTTGTGAGTAGCTCGCTTGGGTTTCGGGGGGACAAACTTAAATTCGTTTTGCTTGGTTGTTCTCGCTAAATCATGATGCAAGAGGTACAAGGGTTTATCTTTGCTGTTTATTGCTTGGGTTTTCATTATTATTTCATCTTTCCCTTGCGGTACAAGTCTCTATCGCGCCAAGTAGGTGGACTTTTCTATCGCCTATACTAAGTTGGAAGAATGTTTTAGTTTGGTGGAATAAGTAGATTTTTAACTGTTCTTGATTGTAAAAGTGGTTGGGCTAGAGGGTGGCTTCAAGACGATCTGATGGGTGGCAGATATCTTTCAGGTGTAAGCTGAATGCTTTGTATTATAGCTACGCCTTGGTGTGCTAAGTGCACCTTCCGGTACACTTACCTTGTTACGACTTACCTCATCTTCAGCTGGTGGGTGTATTAGTTATGGGTGTTTGGTGGCTTGTGAGGAGGGTGACGGGCGGTATGTACGTGCCCCAGGGGCCAACTTAAAGGGGGCTTTATTATCCCGCTTTACTGCTAAATCCGCCTTCTAGGAGTGGTTTCACACTCCTTTTCGTTAAGTTTTCTATTTTAGAAAATGTAGCCCATCTCTTCCATTCCGTGAGCTATACCTTGACCTGTCTTGCTAGCGGGTTAGGGCTATTATGTTCACTGTTGTGCTCTCAGGGGAGGTGAGCTGGCGACGGCGGTATGTAGGCTGTTTTGGCAAGGAATGGTTGGGTGCATCGTGGGTTATCGATTATAGGACAGGCTCCTCTAGGTGGGTTTGGGGCACCGCCAAGTCCTTAGAGTTTTAAGCGTTTGTGCTCGTAGTTCTCAGGCGGATGCTTTGGTGGGCCAAGCATCAAGATTTAGGGCTAGGCATAGTGGGGTATCTAATCCCAGTTTGTGTCCTAGCTTTCGTGGGGTTTAATTGGTCGTGTGTGCTAAGATCGTCTTGAGGGCGGCCTTAGGAGCACCTTGGGCTTATGACAGCTCAGTTGCACTTTCATCTTAGTTGTTACGATAACATGATACCACTCTTTACGCCGTATACTATTAATTTGGGTCTCTTGTGTGACCGCGGTGGCTGGCACAAGATTTACCAACCCTAGTATTGCTATAACTAAGTCAAGTTTACACTTATTGCTTAATGTTAATTACTGCTGAGTACCCGTGGGGGTGTGGCAATGCAAGGCGTTTTGGGCTACGACAGTGGGTGTGCCTGATGCCCGCTCCTTTCATCTTAGCAAGAGATCAAGGGCATTTACACTGGGACGCGGATACTTGCATGTATATGTTTAGCAAGAATTAACGGTAAGGTTAGGACTAAGTCTTTTGTCCCCGGGTATATGTGGTGACCGTCTTGGCATCTTCAGTGCCATGCTTTGGAGGTGTAAGCTACGGGAAC